CAAAAAAAAAAGACCAGCCCATAGTATGAACTAATAACCAACTCATCGTTTCGCATTATCTGGATAATAAAGAACCAGTCGAGATATGATATATTGGTCATATCATTGTAGCAACTGAAATGTTTTTTATAAAAAAAACCAATTTGATTATGAGTTGTGAAAAAATAACAATATAAAGTAAAGTATGTGGATAAATGGAACGGTGAGAGAAAGAGAGAAAAAAAATAAAAAATTAATGATATAGAATATAGAATTCCTAATATGTAAGGTCAATAATTCATCTCATAAAGCATTAATACTAATTGATCCCTAATTAAACAAAATTGTTCTATAACAATAAAAAAATAAAGAGCCCCGAGTCAATAAAGACTAAGAGGATTGACTCAAGAACAAATTTAATATAAGGGCTCCGTTGTAGAAGTTAGACCTAACCATTAATCGCGAAGCGATGAGAACGACAGAACCCGTGATTGCATAAGATTCTATTGAAAACGAATCCTAATGATTCATTGGGTAGGATGGCGGAACGAACTAGGACCCAATTCATTTATTATGAAAAGTCATGTCATGAACTAATCCTATAAAACTGAATATAATATTAAATAGAGTAAATATTCGCCCGCGAAAATTTTTATTTTTCGGATTTAAAAATTGCAGTCGATCCAATATGCTAATAAAAGGAAAAACAAAATAAAGATTCGTTAAACCTTATAATTATAATAAAACGAATTTTATATAAATCTAAATCGAATGAATTTTTAGTTATATCTCAAAAAAAGGATAGACAAATTTCTAATAGATTTTCAAATACTCTTTTGATTTAATATATTTTATTTTTTTTTTTCAATATATTATTTATTAAATAGAAAATAGATAATAAATAGATAAATATTATCTTAGAATCCTTTCATTCGCGAGGAGCTGGATGAGACGAAACTATCATGTCCAGTTCTGTAGTAGAGATGGAAGTAATAAATAACCATCAACTATAACCCCAAAAGAACCCGATTCCGTAAACACCATAGAGGAAGAATGAAAGGAATATCTTATCGAGGTAATTGTATTTGCTTCGGTAGATATGCCCTTCAAGCGCTTGAACCCGCTTGGATTACATCTAGACAAATAGAAGCAGGACGAAGAGGAATGACACGAAATGCACGCCGCGGCGGAAAAATATGGGTACGCATATTTCCAGACAAACCAGTTACAGTAAGACCTACAGAAACACGTATGGGTTCAGGAAAAGGATCTCCCGAATATTGGGTAGCTGTCGTTAAACCAGGGAGAATACTTTATGAAATGAGCGGAGTACCAGAAAATATAGCCAGAAAGGCTATTTCAATAGCGGCATCAAAAATGCCTATACGAACTCAATTCATTATTTCAGGATAGGAATGTAGAACCAAAAGAAAGAGATTTTTCGGACGAAAAAAAACAATTGCAGGTTTATTTTTTTCTTTTGAAAAAACAATATTTCTTTTTTTTTACGTCGCCTTTTGCATTGTTTGCATTGAAAGAACAGATAAAAATGATATGATTCAACCTCAAACCCATTTGAATGTAGCGGATAACAGCGGAGCCAGAAAATTGATGTGTATTCGAATTATAGGAGCCAGTAATCGACGATATGCTCAAATTGGTGACGTTGTTGTTGCTGTAATCAAGGAAGCAATACCAAATACGCCACTAGAAAGATCAGAAGTGATCAGAGCCGTAATTGTACGTACTTGTAAAGAACTCAAACGCAACAATGGTATGATAATACGATATGATGACAATGCTGCGGTTGTTATTGATCAAGAAGGTAATCCAAAAGGAACTCGAATTTTTGGGGCAATTGCCCGGGAATTAAGACAGTTAAATTTCACTAAAATAGTTTCATTAGCACCTGAAGTATTATAAGATGAGGCCATAATACAGTTTTACTGTTTATATTATAGTATTTGAATGAACTTGATTAATTAGTATTAGTAGATTGGTTGTGTCGCACGTATATGCCCTTAATAATTCAGAAATAATTCCAAAAGAGCATGTTGATTATATCAAAATTCGGGGACAACAAAAATCTTAGTTTATTATGAGTAAAGACACTATTGCTAACCTACTAACCTATATACGAAATGCTGACATGAATAAAAAAAGAACAGTTCGAATACCATATACTAACATCACTGAAAGCATTGTTAAAATCCTTTTACGAGAAGGTTTTATTGAAAAGACGAGGAAACATCAGGAAAGCAAGAAATATTTTTTAGTTTTAACCCTACGACATAGAAGAAATAGGAAAGGGCCAGATAGAACTATTTTAAATTTAAAGCGGATCAGTCGACCTGGTCTACGAATCTATTCTAACTATCAACGAATCCCGAAAATTTTAGGCGGGATGGGGATTGTAATTCTTTCTACTTCTCAGGGTATAATGGCAGACAGAGAGGCTCGACTAGAAGGAATCGGTGGAGAAATTTTGTGCTATATATGGTAGGTAATCTTTATGATATCCGAATTATATACAGAACTTTCATATTTGTGAAACAAGAGTAAAAGGTGGGTTTCTACTATTTTGTCCCCCACATTAGTTGATACCTCAAGCGAAAGAACAAAAATAGGTTCATTTCGGTTTAATTTCTGAATCACTTCACAACGCTATACTCTTGGTTTGGTTCGGTTAGATAATGAAAATCTGACTCTACATTATGTTTCAAAAAGGATTCGACATAATTTTTTTATACATCTACTACCAGTAAATAGAGTCAAAATTGAGTAAAGTCATTATGATTCAACCGGGGGACGTATAATTTATCGACTCTGAAACAAAGATTAGAATGATTAGTGATTATGAGGTTTTCTCAATTTCAACATTCATTTCATGGAGATCGAATACAATTCGAAATTAAAATTAAAAATTTCAAGAAACTTATTTTCTTCCAATAAAATAAAGAGATTCAGAATTAAGTTAAGGAATAACAAATATGAAAATAAGAGCCTCCGTCCGTAAAATTTGTGAAAAATGTCGACTGATCCGTAGGCGAGGTCGAATTATAGTAATTTGTTTCAACCCCAGACATAAACAAAGACAAGGATAATTTTTAGAAAAAAAAGGGGAGTCTCTATAAATCTAAAGTACCCCAACGTCCAAATAAATAAAAAAAAAAAAAACAAAGGATCTGTTTTGACATGAAATGGATATATCCATATATCTCTGACTTAAATTTATGAGATGATAAAAAATGGCAAAACCTATACCAAGAATTGGTTCACATAAGAATAGACATATGGGTTCACGTAAAAATACGCGTAGAATACCAAAGGGAGTTATTCATGTTCAAGCAAGTTTCAACAATACTATTGTAACTGTTACAGATGTACGTGGGCGGGTAATTTCGTGGTCCTCCGCCGGTACTTGTGGATTCAAGGGTACAAGAAGAGGGACACCGTTTGCCGCTCAAACCGCAGCAGGAAACGCAATTCGAACAGTAGTAGATCAAGGTATGCAACGAGCAGAAGTCATGATAAAAGGCCCGGGTCTCGGAAGAGATGCGGCATTAAGGGCTATTCGTAGAAGTGGTATACTATTAAGTTTCATACGAGATGTAACTCCTATGCCACATAACGGCTGCAGGTCCCCTAAAAAAAGGCGTGTATAAAAATAAACATTGAAGATATTTCAAGAGAAATAAATAATTCAATGATTTGATCAAATAAAATTACTATGGTTCAAGAGAAAATAATAGTATCTACTCGGCCACTACAGTGGAAGTGTGTGGAATCAAGAGCAGACAGTAAGCGTCTTTATTATGGACGCTTTCTTCTGACTCCACTTATGAGAGGACAAGCTGATACAATAGGCATTGCGATGCGAAGAGCTTTACTTGGAGAAATAGAAGGTACATGTATCACACGCGCAAAATCCGAGAAAATACCACATGAATATTCTACCATAGTGGGTATTCAAGAATCCGTACATGAAATTTTACTGAATTTGAAAGAAATTGTATTGAGAAGCAATCTGTATGGAACCCGTGATGCGTCCATTTGTGTCAAGGGTCCTGGATATGTAACTGCACACGATATCATCTTACCACCTTCCGTGGAAATCGTTGATAAGACACAGCATATAGCTAACTTAACAGAGCCAATTACTTTGTGTATTGAATTACAAATCGAGAGGAATCGCGGATATCGTATAAAAACACCAAATAATTTTCAAAGCGAAAGTTATCCTATAGATGCTGTATTCATGCCTGTTCGAAATGCAAATCATAGTATTCATTCTTATGTGAATGGAAATGAAAAACAAGAAATACTTTTTCTCGAAATATGGACAAATGGGAGTTTAACTCCTAAAGAAGCACTTCATGAGGCCTCCCGAAATTTGATTGATTTATTTATTCCCTTTTTACATGCAGAAGAAGAAAACTTCCATTTAGAAAACAATGAACCCAAAGGATATTTGCCCCTTTTTAATTTTCATGGTAGATTGGCTAAACCAAGGAAAACGAAAAAAGAAATAGCATTGAAATTTATTTTTATTGACCAATCAGAATTGCCCCCCAGGGTATATAATTGCCTCAAAAAGACTAATATCAATACATTATTAGACCTTTTGAATAACAGTCAAGAAGACCTTATGAAAATTAAAGATTTTCGCAGAGAAGATGTGAAACATATAGTGGACATTCTAGAAATATAAAACCTTTTCACAGAAATTTTAATTAGTTTTGAATGGTTAACACAATCCATATACACAGACTCGGAATATATCCAAAATTTAACTGACTAAACGTATAAACGTATCTAGGGAAAATTCCCCTTGAGGCGACTATTCCCTAGATACACGCATCGTGATTTTTTTATTTCAAAATTGAATCAATTTAAAAAAGACCTAAAGTTAGGGATTTATCAATAGGTAATGTTGCTCCAATACCCAACCAAAGGGCTACTGCGGTACCAATCAAAAAGACGGTTGTCGCTACTGGACGCCGAAATGGGTTTTGAAATTT